CCAATACCAATTCGACATAGATCCACGATATTTCATTGAAGCATGTGATGAAGAGATTCGGTTTGTCCCCTGAACAAAGTTTTTAGAGAAAAAAAAAAAAAAGAATTCTAATTTTTGATAACTTGTTGATCCCCGTTCCCGGATTTGAAGATTTCTCATTTGGTAATTTCCCGGCTTAGTGTGATATAGAGATAGGCCTATCTCGTGTTAACAAACAAGGGGTGGAGTTAATTAATGAATGAAAGTGGAAGAAAAGAAGTTTAATCTTCTTTTATGCCGGTGTCGGACCAATCAATTTACCCTAAAGGCCTCTACTTTGTCCTATTTTGATTATTATTTTTTTTTTACTAGAATAAAAATAAAAAAATAATTTCTATTTTTGAACAGAATGCCGATTAGAAGGAGTGATTGATAAATAGAAATGACGAATAAAAAAAAGTGCTATTGGTATGGGATCATAAAAGACGGAAAGTTCCTTCAGATCTAGTCATACCATTCCATTATATTGACTATATTGACAATTTCAAAAAACTGTTCATACTATGAGCATAGTATGATGGCAGTCGGGCAAGTATGCCCCCATCGTCTAGCGGTTCAGGACATCTCTCTTTCAAGGAGGCAGCGGGGATTCGACTTCCCCTGGGGGTAGGGTACTAGGAAAGGAAGTTTTGATCGTGGATTATCAATAAGCCTAGGATTGATTCTTTCTGGGTCGATGCCCGAGCGGTTAATGGGGACGGACTGTAAATTCGTTGGCAATATGTCTACGCTGGTTCAAATCCAGCTCGGCCCAATAATTCACTGATCCGACATGAAATGATATAACCCCTTTTGTTTTCCATAAATGCCAGATACGAAAGAATAAAAAAAAAGTCCAATTTTATGATATATCCCTACCGCTATTTATTTTTTTATTTGCTTCATTTATTTGTTCCTATAAATTCTGATCTTGCTAACGATCTAGATTCATATCAGGGTCATTAAATAGAAAGTATAAAGTTTAATGCAAAGGAAAGAATAAGACAAAAAAAAGATTCTTTTTTTTCATTGAAAAATGGGTTATCAATCGATTTGGCAATAACGAAAGAAAGGATTACTAGTAATCCGTGCTGCTCTCACTAATCACAAAAGTGTATATCTGTGTGGATATCAATATATCACTCGCATTTCTGTTACAACGCGGCGATTTTGATCTAAATAGAAATGGTTTGAATGAAATCATAAGAATGTACATTTTATTTCCCCGGGATTGTAGTTCAATTGGTCAGAGCACCGCCCTGTCAAGGCGGAAGCTGCGGGTTCGAGCCCCGTCAGTCCCGACGGACCCCAATCCAATAAAAAAAATACATCAATATATCTCGCCACTTTCGGTTAAAGTGAGTCCAAATGGTAGAATTTCATGTCTAATGGTATCTTTTTCTTTTTTTTTTCTATATTCGTTTCGATTCTTTGTTTGGGTTATTTGTAAACCATTTGTAAACAATGGAAGTGGAAAGCGGTTAGGTGGTTGTACAAGGAAGGCGGTCGATTATAGAAAAAACAGGGTGGAAAAGAATGAAAAAGTATTAATAAAAATAAATAGAAAAATACATAAAAGTAAAGGAATTCTTTTGATTGAATCAGGAATCTAAGTTTGTATTCGGTGTGTGGATAAAGGATCTGCCTATGTTATACTATTCAATTCTCGACGATGAATCGATTTGATAGCTCAGATATTGTTATTCATGATATTGATCCCATCCGCTATCATAGAAATGTAATTTATCCCATTGAATTTACAAGCGAAAGGTTTATCATCTCTATGGGATTAAATCCCGAGTTATTGCGAAGTAAAAAAAACGAAACGGAAACGATGAGATTATGGAAGTAAATATTCTCGCATTTATTGCTACTGCACTGTTCATTCTAGTTCCTACTGCTTTTTTGCTTATAATATATGTAAAAACGGTCAGTCAAAGTGATTAATTTGAATAAAATTTTACTTCTTAGTTCTTATCAATTCAATGAATTTAAGAAAAAAAAATGTCAATTTCACATCTTAAATGAAATGGACGGACTAGACAGTAACCTATGAGATCCGATAGTATGGTAGAAAGATAAAGATTCATATATGAATCTTTCTACCATACTATCCATTTTTATTATTCTAATGTAGAAAGATAGAAACGGAATAGAGAGCAATCTCCAATATGTATATGTATCTTCATACATGTTAATATTAATTAAATAGATGGAATGTACATAGTATCTCAATTCTATTTCTTTGTTTCATCTATTCGATTTTTGTTCATTCCAATCAATCTGAAATACTTGAAAGGGAGCTCTTACGATTTTCTAATTTCTAGATTTCTGCTTATTTTCAATAGGAATCCCGGTATCCATTAAAAAAAGAATCAAATCAATGAAAGAAAAACAAACTTGAGCATATATCTCTAAAAGAAAATCAAGTTAATAAAAGAAAATTAAATAAAGTAATCTTTTTTCTAAAATAATAATAATA